AAAAAAAGAGATTACTGAACTTATTAAACTAACCTATCATTGATGTATTGTTTCATCGATATTAAAATCACGATGTCATTGTCTTGTTCCTGAATGGGCCCTTTCAATTCTTTTAGGTTCATGGTCTACCCCGGGAAAAGATCTGTCCGAATTCTATTTGCACATATAGGACAAATGGTCTCAGTACCATTTTTTTGTTATGACTTCTTTTTTTTTAGTTAATTTCGTGTCTTGCTTTCCCAAAACTATTTGATGTATTCATCATACTATTCCGTTGGTCGGCAATTTGGGATCACTACTATAGTAATAGTAGGTATAAAGTAATAGTAGGTATAAGAATCATTTATGATACAAGTGGTAATCGTACATATATTATATTAACAATTTGTTATCAATTTTTAACAATTTGTTATCGATTTGGTATTTTCTGAACGGAGCCTGGATACTTTATTTTATCAGTCCAAGTAAACCATAAATTCTTCTAAATTGATAATATTGATCCCCAATATAAAATAAATTGATCTAATTGCACTTCACGCTCCGAATGATTGATTGATGCTTCGCTCAATACAATATCTCTTGGGCGAAACAGAGGATATCTCGATCAGGGGAGAGAACGGGTAAATCCCATATGACCCAATATGTCTGACAAGTCGCACTATACGTCAACCCAAACCGCATCTTCCTCTCCAGGACTCCGAAAAGGTACTTTTGGAACACCAATGGGCATTAAATTAAAGAAAAAAATTGAGTACTATACTTCACTTTAATATGGAAACGTAACAATCAATGGTTTATTGTCTTCATCCCTTTTTTCTCTTTATTCTATATGATACATAGATTGGAAAGTTTATAGAGTAAGACAGAATGAATAAAGAAAAAATTTGAACGAAGAAATCGATCGTTCGAATGATAAACAAGTATCTATCCATTCGTTCCCCAAAAATGGGACCAATCCTCCCATTGCGTATTGGTACTTATCGGGTATAGAATAGATCTGCTTCTCTTTGTTCTTACGAACAAAATTGTTCCGTTATTTTCAATGGAATGGAATAAATATTAATCCTTTCTGATACAGAATCTACTGAAAAGGTTAGGTACATAGTATATATAGTCTTTTCCAATGCGATAAAATAAAGTGACATAGTGTCTATTTTTCTTTGATAAAGAGGTATTTCCATGGGTTTGCCTTGGTATCGTGTTCATACTGTCGTATTGAATGATCCCGGTCGATTGCTTTCTGTTCATATAATGCATACAGCTCTAGTTTCTGGTTGGGCTGGTTCGATGGCTTTATACGAATTAGCGGTTTTTGATCCCTCTGATCCCGTTCTTGATCCAATGTGGAGACAAGGTATGTTCGTTATACCCTTCATGACTCGTTTAGGAATAACCGATTCGTGGGGTGGTTGGAGTATTTCAGGAGGAACTATAACAAATCCGGGTATTTGGAGTTATGAAGGTGTGGCAGGGGCACATATAGTGTTTTCCGGCTTGTGCTTCTTGGCAGCTATCTGGCATTGGGTATATTGGGACCTAGAAATATTCTGTGATGAACGTACGGGAAAACCTTCTTTGGATTTGCCCAAGATCTTTGGAATTCATTTATTTCTCTCAGGGGTAGCTTGCTTTGGCTTTGGCGCATTTCATGTAACAGGTTTGTATGGTCCTGGAATATGGGTGTCCGATCCTTATGGACTAACTGGAAAAGTACAATCTGTAAATCCAGCGTGGGGCGCGGAAGGTTTTGATCCTTTTGTTCCGGGAGGAATAGCCTCTCATCATATTGCAGCGGGTACATTGGGCATATTAGCGGGCCTATTCCATCTTAGTGTCCGTCCGCCTCAACGTCTATACAAAGGATTACGTATGGGCAATATTGAAACTGTACTTTCCAGTAGTATCGCTGCTGTTTTTTTTGCAGCTTTTGTTGTTGCTGGAACTATGTGGTATGGTTCAGCAACTACCCCAATCGAATTATTTGGTCCTACTCGTTATCAGTGGGATCAGGGATACTTTCAGCAAGAAATATATCGAAGAGTTAGTGCCGGGCTAGCCGAAAATCTTAGTTTATCGGAAGCTTGGTCTAAAATTCCCGAAAAATTAGCTTTTTATGATTATATTGGTAATAATCCGGCAAAAGGGGGATTATTCAGAGCAGGCTCAATGGACAATGGGGATGGAATTGCTGTTGGATGGTTAGGACACCCCGTCTTTAGAGATAAAGAAGGGCGCGAGCTTTTTGTACGTCGTATGCCTACTTTTTTTGAAACATTTCCGGTAGTTTTGGTAGATGAAGACGGAATTGTGAGAGCTGATGTTCCTTTTAGAAGGGCAGAATCAAAGTATAGTGTTGAACAAGTAGGTGTTACTGTTGAGTTCTATGGTGGCGAACTTAATGGAGTAAGTTATTCTGATCCTGCTACTGTGAAAAAATATGCTAGACGTGCCCAATTAGGTGAAATTTTTGAATTAGATCGGGCTACTTTGAAATCCGATG